CGAGTGACTCAGACGAATGCAGCGAGTGCTGTTCATGAGTTTACATTGTAAATGAAGTCAAGCGAGCGAGTTAGAGCTTGGACGCCAGGCCAGGCTGGGCCCTTTTAGTAGCCGGTGGAAGGGGTCCCGGAGTCCCATAGATAAACATGGATCAAGGACTCGCTTGGGTGCACAACTCACCTTCTCCAGAGATGTCGGTATACTCTAAAGGACGGATGGATGGAGGGTTTTGTTTATAAGGGTGGGTCCTTATGAAACGGGGATGCAGGCATCATCCCTCCGAATTGGCTTGCTCTGCTTCGCCTACTAGCTGTTGCTTATCATGTTGTACGAAGTAGGAGTAAACGTACTTGTGATAGCTATATTAGGAAGGGGGCCAACAAAGATCCCCTTCTTTCCGGTGTCTGTGTTTTCGTTCTTATCAGTTGTATCGTTCGTGTTGGTGTGTTGTTTGTTTATGAGTGATTGTCTCATTTAGTTTAGCTTTATGATTTTTTAAGTGATTGAATAAAGCTGATTACTAACCTACCGATTCGTTGGACTAATAAGACCCTGTGACTTCGGATTCGTATGATGATGGTGTTGATCCGTGTCAGGGGACTGGGTTAGAAGTGGATCCCGTTGTCGAACTGGTGATCGATGTTGATCCGCGTAAGGGTCCTTGATTCGAGGGCTTTCGTAATCAGTGATCGATGTTGATCTGCGTGAGGGGACTGTCTTCGATTCGCAGTACAAAACCCGTGAAGTTGTGTGATCCGAGTCAAGTGGGTTCGTAATTGAGGGCGATCCCCGTACCTCGACTTGAATCGTTGGGTTATTCCCAATCGTTAACAACTGGGCTCAAAATCCCCTTCTGTTGAACTGTCCTTAGATTATAAGCAAAATTCCTAAGAAGGCTAAGTTATAAGCGATATTCCTTAGCAGCTACATTCCTTATCAGGTCCTTAGCTAAGCCACTGTCAAAGCGACTTGAGAAGCCATAAGCCAGAGTCAAATCCCTAAGCCACAGGAGAATCCATAAGCCCTGACTAAGTGACTTTAAGTTATATAAAAGTAGCGTAACGAAGGTCTGATTATTCATTATTAGTAAGTCGTTGAGAGGCTTTTCAGAGAGAATAGGTGGTGTAGTGGTTCCATTCAAAGTCTTAAAAGCGCCCGCCCTATCGAAAATGACGAGCGGCTCGACTGTTTGGCAAGCCGGTCGAGGGGGGTCCGTATCTCCCCAAATCACTGATTCGAAGCTTGAAAGCGATTTTGCTTAACACATGCAAGTCGAGCAGTGATTCACTTCATCGATTCTCGTCTCGCTCCTTCCTTCATTCGCTCTTCAAAGCGTCAGGAACGAGCCTCAGTCTTTAGGCAGGAGGAAGTCCCTGTATAAGGGTGCTATCCATATCAATAGTGAAGGACTCGCCTCACAGGAGAAATTCCCTTAATTGAATCCCTCCTTCTTGACTAGCTCCTCATGCGGAAACTCAAGTTCTACAATCCCGTATTTTTTGCTTGTAACGCGCATTGAGCAGCTTGACTTGAACTTGCTTTTTAGGGCAGGACCCTTAACCATTAAAGTAGTTCTCCTCGTCTTTCCAGAAAGAAAAGATGCCTCGACTCGCCTCACTCTTCAGGAACGAGCCTACGCAGAAACCTCAATGTCAATCAGCGAAATCTTGCATTTTACGATTTACGATTGGATTGGCGTTCAGTGAGACCTACCAGCACTGGGCCGTAACCGGATAGAGCCTTCGGGACATATCCACGCTTACCTAGCTTGTTCTGAAACAGAGAAAGCAGGAGCGATAGCGAAGCGAAAGCGGAAAGCACCTCCGCACGAGATCCGCCCTAAGCACCATGAGCACGAGATCCGCGCTCCTCACTACGATTGATTGCCTCGTCTTGAAACAAGAAAAAGGTTAGGGGTTACAGAAAAAAAAAAGAAGGAAGCCAGGGCATCCCTGGAGAAAGATATGGATAGTCAATTTCCTGATGAGCTCATGGAGGGAGAGCTGAAAGATGATGAGGCACTTGTCTACATGGCGACAGAAAGAGTGCCCTGGGTTGTCAAATGGCGCTACGTCCTCTACTACGATTCGTATGGATGGGGGGCTCAGTGGTCTAGTGTTCTCTAGGAGGCTCAGATAGAGGACAATAGGTCCTCAGAGAGTGAGTGGTTCTTGTGGTTCTTCCCTTGAGAGCTATGAGTGAATAGTGTTTCCTCCTTGTATTAGAGTATGAGTGTTTAGAGTGGAGAGATTGTTATAATAAAAGAGTGGTGTTGTTCTCTTGCCTTTGCAATAGTGACTTGGTTTTGAGTGAGCGAGAAAAGAGTCAGTCGTGCGTCAAAGAGTGAGAGAGTGAGAGGCGAACTCAAGTACTTCTTTAGCATTTGAAATGAGAGCTCACACTCCTCATTCCACCACTGATTTGCTTTGCCCTTTTCTTTCTCAAACAGAGGTTTGCACTTGTCGGAGGATCGTGAAATAAAACGATTCAGAGCCGCTATCCTTCCCGTCAGCTTCTTCACATCCTTCTGAGTTTTCGGAGATGGCGTTTCCAGAATTGCCCTGACCTGATCTGGATTTGCCTCTGTCAAGCAGGTTAGAGAGAGAATGATAGAAACGTATGTTAGATCAGCCCCTTGTCTGGTGGCTTACTTCTATTTATATTACTAACATAAAAAGGAAGAAAGTTACATAAATACCCGGAAACTACTTAACTATTCTAACACTCCCCCTCAAGCTTCCGCATAGATATCTAGCATGCCCAGCTTGTTACAAAGATCAGAAAAATGTCCCTTACTTAAAGCCTTAGTAAACACATCTCCGGGATGAGCATTCGACCTAACAAAGGATGTAACAATCTGCTTCCTCATCACCATATCCCGGACAAAATGACAATCAACTTCAAAGTGCTTGGTCCTTTCATGAAACACTGGATTACTAGCAATGTACATAGCTGCCTGGTTATCACAATCCATTTTCATAGGCTTGCTACTAGAGAATCCCATCTCCTGTAATAATGACTTCACCCACAACATCTCACAAGCAGTATGAGCCATGGCTCTGTACTCGGCCTCTGCACTTGACCTAGCTACCACACTTTGTTTCTTGCTCTTCCAAGTAACCAGATTTCCGCCCACAAAAGTAAAAAATCCTGACACAGACCGTCTGTCTAGTTGGTCACCTGTCCAATCTGCATCTGAAAAGCCAACTATCTACTAATTTGCAGAGGGTTTAAAAACGAAACCCTTACCTGGAGCACCCTTCCAGTACCTCAAGATACGACACACTGCTTCCCAATGCAAAAGTGTTGGACTCTGCATAAACTGACTAACTACTCCAACAGCAAAGGCAATGTCTGGTCGTGTAACTGTCAAATAAATAAACTTACCAACAAGTCTCCTATATCCACCAGCAAGATTCCCGGTTGGACCGATTCAAGCGATTGAAAGAGGAGAAGACGAGAATTAGAAGACGATCTTTTATAGTCTGATCATCTTATTCTTTCCTTTCTGATATCGGATACTATGTTCCGTCGGAGTGGCTTCTTCATCGTCAACCTTTGCTTAGCTCTTACTGTTTCAGTCAACCGTTTCCTTCAACTAATTCAAGCAATTCAGTCAGTAGGAAAGTCATCTCACTGAACATTTGATTATATAAAACCTCGTTCACATTACAACCAATCAATCGAGAGTCGTCTATACATTGACATTGAAAGTGGATATTTCTTCCCGAACGCACAAGAAAAGGTAGAAGTGAGCTTCCTAAAGTTAGAGTGAGGAAAGGATCTTAGCCATCGGTGACCGGCTTTCGTAAAAGCACCCTTGGGCGATAGTTTCTCGATCAACTAGCTCACTTTTTTGAAGAAAGACACAACTCTTCTTTATATATACAATTATCAGTCTAGTCCTGCACTGATGCTCATGAAAAGGCTGTCGGCGACGGAGCAGATCATTTTTCCCTTTTCTTAGGGGTCTTTCTATCTCTAGATCAAGACCGGGATCTGTCCGGCCTACGTAGGTTCTAGGTTTGAAGTCTGGTCTCAGTCCGTCCAAGGCAGCTTTCTCGTGACGCAATACAATAGCATTGAGGAGCTGGTCATCCTCTTTCAGGCTAGGTGGTGATAGACTAAAGCTCCAGCCATCCCCATTCGCAACTTTCGTTGATTCTTCTCGTAGGTGAAGTTAGCTGATGCTAAACTCAAGCTGGTGAATACGGTGTAGCAAAAGTGTAACAAAAGCAAAGCGCCCTCTTTCAGTGTGAAATCAAAGGCGTCTTCCCCCAGGTGTAGGCAGGGTAGCGAGGAACAATGACCACAACCATTGAAGTTCGCCAATAAGTCAACCCCTTAGTTAGGGCTGTTCCCGCTCAACAAGAAGTGAGATTGAACAGATGAGAATTCGGAGTGAGTTCCGTTCTTAGTAAGGAAGGGTTCCTACTCGCTCGAGGCGTGAGGCCCTTGCTTTACTATACAAGGGCCTCCCAAAGAAGGGATATGATTAACTGGATTAGGTTTCTTATGGACTAAGCTAGGTCGTGCTAATCGTTGAAAGGAGAAAACGTTTGTATACAATACCTCTACCTCTGTAGGCGCGGCACGTTTAGATGCTTCATATAGAGGGACATTAAAGAGGCGGTAAACCAGCCTTCTTTATCTTTAAGCAGCCTTTATCTTTAAGGAATTATCCACTTAATTAGGTTTCAGAGACAGAGGATCCTTGCAATGGAAAAGCAAGGGAACGAGGCGACCGGAGGGAGGGTTTGGTATGGTAGCGAGACCAATAGGGAGACATAATAGGGAGTATGTGAAACATCCATTGACACACGAAGGTGGAAGTCAGGTGTGTATTACATAGCTACTGAATTCGCAAAGACTCCTTCCTCTTTTAAGTGAGGAACTCGCCTACGCGGAACTCGCCTGAGGGAAAGGGACTGCGACCTTCAACTCCCAAGATATATTCTATATAATCATAGAGCATGTTGCCCTGAAGAAGGATTGGAGTTCTTTTCCTTCGGTCCATAAACGCAAGAATCGCGAGACGGCAGACATCGGCCGATGAGGCTAGTAGGGAAAAAACCCTAGTCCTGTAACCATTTAGAAGGGGCAATGAGAATTCCTAACTGAGAAGTCACCACGAGCATAACAATATACTTGGAACTTGAAAGAGAAGTGAATTTGTGAATGCCTAACTGAACGTTCAAGATTGGATTCGGTGGAGTAAGCTGCTCGTGCAGAGGTTTTGAGTGATTTTGAATATGATCGATAGCAGAGAACTTCGAGCTGAATACCTATTTGGGTTGGTTTTTCCACTCATGCGCAATTCAATCGCTAGCGACTATTTGACTTCAGATTTAGAAACTGGTAGTCTACGTCTTCTGGTGTAGCTCGGCCACCAACCAGTGAGGGAGGGCTGGCTCCTATTGAATATGATCTTCCCGGTGTGGTTCCAAACTGTGGATTTCATAAGCAAGGAAGGATGGCAGTACCAACCAATTACCTATTAATTATAAACCTATGTGATTAATACCTTGGAATCGAGATTAGCGTAATTAGAAACCTAGGAATCAATATGAGATTAATTGGAAACCTATAGTACTCGTTATCAACCTCCTCTGTTAGATACTTTGTGTTACTAAAAACCACTCCGTGGTTTTCGTTTCCAGGTATATCAGTTCGAAGGGAAGAAAGAAGGGCGGGCAAGTATATGTTGTAGCCGTAGCCATGTTGTTTCCGCATAGTTTCCAAGGGCGAAACAATATCTAAAGTTTTTTATCATTTTAAATTACCTATCATAGTGTTGATGGTTCCAATTATCCTTTCAAAGAGAGGAGTAGATCCAATTGAATATGTATGGGAAGAATGGTAAGTGGGCCAAGCCATGGTTATTCCGCGGTACGCTTTCTTTTGACCTCAACTATTCAAATGGTATCTCAAAATACCAGACGCCTAAGAGAGAACGCCGAGCTACAATGAAATAGTCTTATTAAGTCTCTCTACTGTGGATTTGCTTTAGTTGTTGGGAAAGAAGATGCAAAGGCAAGTGCCGTGTCGTATAGAAGGTGTTTTATTCGCGATATAGTGGTGATAAGTTCATCAATAGTCCAATCTGCACTTGTAGAGCGTGAGAGGCCACCTTTTATTAGATTGAGAATAGTATCGAAAAGTGTTGGCTCAGGGGTGGGTCTCCAACCAAGGAAGGCTAAATTTCTTTTATAGGAGATAAAAGGTCTCGTACGACTCTTTGATACGAAGGGCAAGCCTTTAAATCAGTGCTGGTTTAATAGGAGAGGGCGTAAGGCAGAGGCTCACTCAAGCGAGGTTGGCAATCCGAAGCGTAGGGAGGGGCATCTCACATAGATAGAGACTTCTAGTAGACGGAGGTTCCCAGCCTGTCACTAAGGCGACAAAGAAGAAAGGGAGTCTCCCAGTGAAAACGAATACCTTGTTTACGGGAGTGAATAAACCATAGTAGATCCGAGATTCACAACCGCAGTCGTTACATAGATAGGCATCATTGACAACTAACTGCACCGGCTACCCATTGAAAAGGAGAGTTATGTCACTCCAGTGTAGTGGTTTTCTCCGTTGTTTATTTGCCAGCTCCTGCAGTTTCTTGGTCCTGTAAAGTAGTTGGTCAAGCTCCGGTTGCCAAGTCAAGTGATGTTACTTCTTTTCCAAGTTCGTAAGGTAGCTTACGTAGTTAGGCCGAGCGAAACTCCACTTCGTTAAGTAAAGCAAATCAGTCTATACCTCGCTGCAGCACGCACGCACACCAATCTGAGTTTCACGATTAGCAAGTGCCTGCGGTTCCTCCCGACAGGCGCTCCCTCCGGTTTCATCAAAGCCATGGGACTACACCACACCTACAAGTTCGGAGACCGGCGTAGACTGTGATGAGTCGAGGTTTTTAAGTTATGATTCGAACTCTGCCTCTGCGAGTTACCCGATTGGCTTCTTAAGAACTACTCCCCGCCTCTGAAAGTTACCGATGGGCATTCCCGAGGACACTTTGCTGCTTTTAAAAAAGCTTTCCTTCGTCGCGGAGCCGTCCACTAGCTATAGGAGGTTTGTTTCGACTCAACCAATATATAGGGAGGGCTAGAGGAAAGGCTTCTAGACCACCAGGCGTAGTATGAGTAAGCACTCTCAGATCGACCAGACCGGGTAGGCTAAATTCTCAATTCATAATTGAAGCCCACCCAAAAGAAAACTTTTCTTCAACTTAACGTCTCTCATAGCTAGTCAATTCCTCCTTTCTATAAACCACATATTAAATGTAAAAAATCCCCCGTGTTGAATAAGAGCCCATGAGCTTCTTCTTACTCCTCAGCTTCAATCCACCATGGGACATCCCAAACTATATCGCCCTGGGAAACGACGACCTCTGCGGCCATCCGTTCTATACGTTAAGTCTCATGCATGAGATGCCACGGTAGCTTTCGGTAACACATGCCGGGCAGTAACGGTTTGACAATTAATTAAATCTGGGATTATTCCCACCAGAGAAGAATAGACATTCTCAAAATACCGTCATCTCTTGTTCTGCTTCTTCCCCGCCTGACGTGACGCCCATCGATCGTCGACTCACTCAACGCTCTATGCGCTGGCACTGGAATTTATGCTGGCTTTCTTTCAAGAAGGCGTTTGAATACGCGCACCCTTTTTTTTTCTTTCTTTTATTTATTTTCTTTATTATTCCCACTCGTGGCTTCGTCATGGAATCGATGTGGTCGTGGTCACTTCCCGTCTCGGTTCAGCTCCCTTATTGGCGAATCGCATCCATATCCATCCCCTGTAGACCAACAAAACAAGGAAGGGCTCTTCTTCTCAAAAGCCCTGTAACTCCCCACGTTCCCTGGAATCCCATTCATGCCCATCCCCATGTTACCCGGAATCCTATTACCCTTCCTATTGACTCCGCTCTCCTGCATTATTGAGGAGATAGATCCTGGAACGAGCCCCATGTATTACGGTTAGTTTGCTTTTCGCCTGGACTCCTTAGCCCTTTGAAACCTCCTTTTATTCTTTGGCAACAATTGGACGCCAAGACAGCACTACTCGAGTAAAAGAATGACTTATCGGTGCAATCTGCCTCTTCTTCCTCTCTCATCTAAGATGGAAATGGTGTTGACGAAGAACCCGTGTCAACCCTTAGCGATGAGTGATATTGATATGCCCCACCAACTACCTTCTTTTAGCGACCCATCTCCTCACGTAGCGAGTCTCAGTCTCGCTCTTACTTGTTGACCTTCCCCTTCGCTAAGGGCTGATGCAGACATTCATGATAAGAATAGACATAGACTGGACTGGAATATTCAACAGAGGCAGATACCACTGAAGCATATACAGATGAAGCAGATGCATACTAAGCCCTATAGCTCTACAGTAAGCCAGCCTTTGAAAGGTAAGGATCAATGGAAGGTTCAGTCACGTTCAGAAACCTATGCCCATGATTTGAAGATTTAATGGAAGGAAGAATGGGAAGAGTAGGCACCAAATGGCTATCTTTCCCGATCCGATGCACGGTAATAAGCTAGGGGGTCCCATGCGAGACTTTCCACATTGTACTTCTGTACCAACCTGTACCAACTGCCCGCTGCCCTTGTTGTGGGTTCGGAGCCACCCGAGGTACAAGAAGAAAAGTAGTATCTAGGTCCATATAGCCTCTTCCACCATGCCTTCTTAAGTAGGATCGTAAGAAGAAGCCGCCTTATTCAAAAATTCGTAAGAATAATAACAAGAGGCTGCTATACACCGATCCTTATGGGATTGACTCCTTTCTTTTACTTTATTGGTTGGTGTCATTACTTATACCCCTGATAAGATCATTACGACTATCGAAAGGACGGAGATCGGGTTGCTTTCATTAGATGCTTTTGTCCAAGCTAGCTCCTCATGAGGGACTCTTTTCCATTCCACCAAGCTATCTATCGGAATAATACGAGACTTCATCCGCTTCAAGCTTGGAGTGAGGTGAAGCAATTGGAGAGGAGCTACATGAGGTGGGCATGGTAGGTCGACTCAACCAGGGCAAGAATATATCCATCCGCGAAAAGCTTTCTTTGAGTGGGCTTATTATTATAGTTCAAAGAGAGGTCAATTTCTCACAAACACAAGATGTACTTGACTCATCATTTGCATCAACGGACGAAGCATCCGCAGCAGCGGAATCCAGAGAGGCATCCGCTAGCTCATTGGAGTAGGGCGAACAGTGCTTTTTCTTTCCAAGTAGTATCATAAGTAAAGATCAAGTGGACTTGGTTCGGGTGTATGGACGGGTGTCATATTAGAATAGAAAGAAAGATTGGACTTGCCTGAATGAAAGCAGGGCGGGAAAGCTGCGATCGGAGATGTCAAATGCTATCGACTCTGTATTTGGTCAGTGTTCTGTGACTCTATACAGGTAGGAGTCATAGCGTTTTCACTGGATCTCATATCAGGTACCGCCGTACCTACCATCGTCCTTTCAGCAGTCCCTACCTTTGCACTCCTTCGTCCTCTAACAGTCCCGTACTTCTGTAGCTGATTAGATTCCGAAGGCGAAGGTGAGTATGAAGTTAAGCTAGGTCGACACCTATTCTCTTTGAAGGCACTACTCTGATGCTACTCACGTAGCAGAGATTGAAGTACTGAGCAAAAAGAAGTACCTCCGTAGGCCGGGTGGAGAGGAGGCAGAGACTTAACCTCAATAAGTTAGGCCGGGCGTAGTCCACCAACTAACTGTATTCATATTGGGAAATGCTTTCTTCGTCGGATGCGCTTCATCTTCCTTCTGCTTTAGAAGCTTCGGATGGATGCGAAGATATGAATGCCCTACGGGGTGAAAATGCACCAAATCTGCGCCCTTGCACGTTGACTGCCTTTGTATTTCCTTCACGCCCTCTTCACGCCCTATTGCAAACCTGGATCCGGTGGCAACCTCTGTCCTTGAAAAATGCCTCTCTCTCGGGTGCAGGAAAGCGAGATCTGGTCAATCCATGGAGGCGATAAATCCCTCTTCTCAACAACATCGGGGCGCGGTGGCATCTGCGGGAGCAGGGAAGGAGCGGTGATGCATCCTAAGCATCGTTGTGGGTATTTGACACTCAAGATTTTGTTACTAAATATACTGGGAACAATGATGCCCTTTAGCCCATAGTCCGTGGCGAGCCTACCCCTACTAGTGGTGGAAACACGCCCTCAAGTCGCCGAAAACAGTTCAGTTCAAAGTCAATGCGTTCCAGCTGGCTTGGCTATCTCTTATCAGTCAGCCATTCGTTCGGCTGAGCGAACTAGACGCGGATAGCGGATATAGGTTTAATTGATTATAGTTTTCAGGGGTTGGTTAGATGGAAGCTTACGACTCGAACACACCTTCTCGAAAGCGTCTTCTTATCGAGCGGCGCATGGCATGACGACGCGGCCTTGTGGATTTGTGCTGGGCTTCCTTCTCTTTTGGGCTTAGGGCTGGCTCCAGGTCAGCTATGGGCTAGACAGACTCCCTCCAATTCAAGTTCTTATTCCCGTCCCGCCCCTTTGTCCGGGTAGGTGCCTACGAAGGTGTACCATTACGCACTTTCTTGAAGAGCACTTGGTGATCGAAAAGGGAGCGATAGTCTAGTTGGGCGTCTGGTGGTCCTGTAGTGCCCATGGATTTAACCATTGTCCAAAGTGGTTTTCTCTGCTGTTCGTAGGACAAGCGGGCATGACGAAGAAAAGGTTGGATTGGTCACTCTCTTCACGAGCTGCCTGCTTCCAAAGCATTTGTTCTCGCTCGTGAGACTGAAAACACTTCATCCTTGTTTCTCGTTACACTTTAAAATCCCTTGGCTAATAACAAACGCCCAGGGGCCATGAACATACATGCCTTCGAGATCATCTTTTTTAGTTGGAGTCGATTGGCACTCTTTTGAATCCGGGGATACCAGGTACGATACTAGTGGTTTTCGTATCACTTAGTAGCTTACGACCTTTCGCCAACACTTGGAGACCCCGCCCTTTCGCCCAACACTTTTAGAAAGGATGGCAGCTAATAAGGGGTAGTTGTCCCTGATCGTGAGAAAGGAGTGCCCCTATGGGTAAGAGGTTAAGGTGGAGAAGTTTTGAACTAAGTGGCCATAGTATTCTCTTTCTTGGAAAGGTATCGTTTCCCATTCACCAACGGGATAATAAATGTAGTGATTCTCAAAGAATGAGTGGGAATACTAGGTTACTGCCTACCTATCATGGGAATACCTGTCCTACTCCACTAGATCAATACCTGCCCTACTCCACTAGAAGGTTTTTGCGGGTTTAAGACCTGGCATCCGTTTTTAATGACTCTTTTGGGCGGGCGAACGTGGAGCTCTTCAATCCGTACTGACACTTACTCATCAGTAGCCGATCCTTTCGAATATGCGTCGTGAACTATCTTTATGGGCGGTTGCTAGAGATCTTTTTCGGTGCTCCTCAGCCCGGGGCAGAATCAATTGACAAGGAATGCCGTGGAACCAAACCAACCTGCGGAGGTGCGCTAATTGAATTGAAGCCAGGCGATACCACAGTGATGAGATCGACTATGACTGATTTACACATACGATCGAAGCTCGAAGATAGGCGTCAGATGTTGGGGAAGTAGGCGTTGTACAGCAAATGCACCACTTATAGGAGTTGTTGCCTTCCTAGGAGCAGGTCTCATTCATAGAAGACAAGTTATTGTAAGGCGTAAATACAGCTAACGAAGTATGAACTTCTTTTATCACAATCAGATCATCTGGCCGAACGCCCCGTATTATTTCTCTTACATCATATGCTACATCATATGCCACGGATGGATTCCGAAACCTCTATTCCATCTGCAACGGAGGAAGAACCTTCTCGGGACGGGAGCTGGCTGGGAGGGCCTATCGGGCACTTTCTTTCACCACGGTAGGCGAGGGTCAAGCGGGATCAGGCTCTTACCTTATTTGGATAGGAAGACCTGTTTGCTAGGATTGGTTTGATAGAATGAGATCTGTTTTCTAGGATAGGAAGACTGTTTGCTAGGATCCCTGTCTTATGGGCATAAATCCGCTATAGTCTAAAGTGCAGATTCGAACTCTGCCCTGTCGGCCTAACGTAGCGAGTCTCGCCGTGACTTTAGACAATACTTCTGTCGCTCCATCCCTGCACCGCACGCAGGGGCAAAGATGAAATCATTAATGAGAGTTTGTTATCCCTCTTGCGATAATTGCTTTCGCATTCACTTTTATATGTTTCGGGTGTTACTTATTCCTTCCGCTTTTGAAGGGCAGGGTCAGAAAGATGGGGTATAGCAAATGCCTCGAGCCAATGTCCGAAGGCGCTGCGGCGCTGAACCCATGTCATACTCCCAACTCCCAGGAACGCGGTTTAGCGCTGCGCTTAGACCAAGAAGGCGACACCAGGGCAGCAAAGACCAGGACAAACTAACGGTTATTCATTCCGACCGAGTTAAGAGTCGCGTAAGGGCGGATCGGATGAAGCATTGGAATCCAAGCTTGTAGGTGCTAAGGAATCTATATTAGCTCCAGTTGTTGGACGTTCAGCTGGTCCAGTGGATGTAACAGGTACGGATGAGGAAAGAGGCATCCGCATCATCCCAATTCGATGAAGAGTAACCACCCTCTAGGAAGTCATTATTTCCAAATTCTAAGTATGAATCCCATCTAGTAGCCGAATCAGCCCACCACCCACATCACCTATTATGTATGGAAGGAACTGCTTGGCACCACCAACTGCCACTTCTGTTGTGCTTTCTGCTCCCAGCTTGGCGAAAAGAGCATACCCTTACCCTTAGTATGACCAAAGAAAGGAAGTCTCAAAAGCCCTTTCACTCTTACGACACCTGCTGACGGCCCAGCCTTTCTTGGCTAAAAAAAGGGGAGGGACGAAAAAGAGTCTCTCGGGGTCTCAGGTGCAGACGAAATAGCGTACTATCTAAATCAGAATCCACATCCCCATCATCTGCCGCATCGGAAGCATTTGATCCCGAAGATGATCCCGAAAATGAACTCATGTATGGGCGGAGCCTGTGTTTTTAAACAGTCGCCCGGCTCCATGGGTACGGGTGGGATAAGTAGGTAGGCAGATTAGCAATCCCATTCCAATGAAAGCCTAACAACCTAGTTATAGCATAAGTCATAGCATAGAGCATAGTCAGTAGTGGAGTGCTTCTATTACCCCTCCAACAAGGAAAAGCTGCCCATCCAAATCAAGGGAGGGAGGCCTGCCGGACCGACTCACTTACTGCCTGCAATGGGGCTGATTGAGAAAGGACAGGAACGGCTTACTAAGAGTGGGGTGAACCGGGAGGCGAGAAAGAGCACTTCAGGTACCTTGTTTCAGCTGGTCGAGCGTCTTCTCGAGATTATACTTATGGATCAACTTGATGTGCTATCCTGTGATAGCTGAGCAGCAATATGCTTATGGGTTCTCACTTCTGGTTTCGAGCGGAACTCCTTTCGTTACGAGAGAATGTCTTCATTTATGCAAAAAACACGGGTTTGATGATTTGTTTCAAAAACGATACCGCTTTTAGGAGTGAAAACAAGTAGAATTCAAAATACGGGGTTGATTGAATTGTTGACAGTTTGCCACCAGCCCCCCTGACGGAACGGAACCTAAAAAGGGATAGCAAGCACAAGCAAAAGGCGGCCCACCCGAACGGCCTTGTTCTGACTTCAGTATCTGCCTGGGAGGGCTAGAGGAAACCACTCTTCCGGTCGAGTATAAAGCACCCTTCAGGAATCCCCATCAGATGAGCACCTAGTGATGACCGACTATCCGGATCAATTACCATAAAATTATGTCTGATCGGCAGATGAAGGGAGCGATAGGTGGGAAGCTTCTGGCTCTGCTCCTGCCTTTCTCGTTGCTTCTGTCTCTAGCTTACTCTGCTACAACTACTGTGACTTCCACTGCTGCTACTTGCTTTGCTACTTTAGGTAGTGCTGCTGTAGGCTCTACTACCTTTGCTGCTAGAGGATCTGGAACTAGGCGTTATACTGCTGCTGGTGGAGGTAGTGGTGGGAAGCTGGTTCTAGATCGACTTCTGCTGAATCGACAGGATCTACTGCTCGGTCGACTGCTTCTTCGACTACAACATCTGCTGCTGGATTGACTGGTGTCTATACCTTTGCTCCTGCCTTTGCTTCTTTGACTGACTCAACCATGTATTTCTTCAAAGACTGCGTCATCAACAGAATCAACGGAATCCCCAGCGGCTTCATAGTAAACTCGATCAACAACTGCTGATTCAACTCGATCGACGGATGCTGCTGCTGAAACTAGCTCTAGCTCGACTGATGAAACGAGCTTTCTTGAAGATCCCGAACCTAAACTCGGTCTGTTTCACATCCTAAGCTCCAGAATGAGAGTTGAATATCATTGTTGTTTATGGGACCCGCCCGAAATGGATCCCTCTCTCTTATGCCTGTCGATCCCGCCCATGCCGGAATAGTGGATTCAACGATTTCCCACTCGACCCGCTAGGGAGTTGATCTCCCACTGAGATGTCGACCACACGCTAATGAAGAAGCAATTCTCTCCGGGGATTAGAGGGAATGGAGTGATCCACCGCCTGATCCCGGCATGGATGGATTCGAAACCGACCAGACATATTCTTCCTCAATCGACCGAAGACTCCTATCGCCTTTCAATCTTTTCGTTACCGCTGACTGCTTCTCGTACTCGAGTGATTCCTCGAATAGGGGCACGGGATAAAAAGGAATATCCTGCCACCCCTGCCCAGATCCGCCTTCTACTCCGTAACCTGCTGATGAGTTGGGTGGGAATGGAAAGCTAGGGAGTGAAATGAATGAAGTTAGTGGTCGAGTCAGTCCGGAGTGGGGAAGCCCTGCGATAAGGCCCGCCCGGATAGAGAGACTCCTATTACTTTACTCGTCAGAGGGGCGAGGCTCCGAAGGAGTCGATATGAGTATTCAACGGAATGGACTGGACGAGATGGACATGAAGATACGAGGAAGGGGCCTTGCTTTTTGTTCATTCCTCGCGTTTGCATATAATCGTTCCCACTCTAAGAAGGTTCTATCCGTGTTCCACTTTAGAGATACATTCCTTCCAGTTCTACCTGTCATACCACTTGTCATTCTACTCGCTTCCGCGCGTCCCCTGTAAATTCTTTCTATCTCTTCTAGAATACCATATCTAACTGCTGTATTTTCGTTTCCGTTCCTTAAGATCATGTGTTCGTTTTTGTTTTTATTTGTGTATTTCCCTTTGTGTATCTCCCATGGGTTCCCTTTTCTCCTGCTTCTGCTCCTCCTCCTTCTCCTTTAGGATAGGATCGTCGTTGGTCCTTGTTTCACTCCTTTATCAAGGCTTTTGCCTTTTTAAAGCCTGTTCCATTTAATGGTTTCCTATGTGAAATGGGTTTCCTATGCGATTATCGCCCCCGAAAATCCCTAGCTCTAGCTTTCCGAGTAAGTCAGTTCATTCCACTATTGAGCTTTCGTTCCTTTTAGGACTTCTATATGAGCCTGGGCCCCTTGCGTCTAAGGGGTCCGAGCGGTACCTCCTTCATGCACTTACAGTTCTTTAAGGGACTCCAACTTCTTGTTTGCACAGTACCTCATAATATCCAACACATCTTCTATCAAAACTTCTATTCCAATGTGATTTTTCCTCTGTGAATCCTAAGGATACAACAGATTAGGATTAGATCCGGATTATGGAGTTGACTAAGCAAGCCAAAGCCAGGCCAACCTACGCCTTTTCCTCACCGTCACTGCCTTCTCACTTGAGATTTCGTTTTCTGCTTTTTCGTGCAATCTATAGTTGTGTGTTGTTTAGATCACATTTGAATGGTGACAAAGCCTGACTTCGTTAAATGCGGCTCGAGCCGCGAGGTCCCACTGTTTTTTGATAAAAGATTCTCAAACGGCGAAGCCTTGCTTTCAGGTCTCTCTTCACTTCCACACAAAAAGAGAAAGACGAATTGCATATATGATCATGGTTTGCTATCTTCTGAAAACTCAGTTTCAATCTATCTGCAAACGTCCCTGGATTCACACTATTCCCGTACTCCAGGGGATGGTGTGGGGGCCAACCTGGAAGACAACTCCGAATTCGGGGCCCCTTTTATCAAGGGATCCCAGTAGTCCGCTAACTGCCCTTAAGTGGGAAATAGCGGCTTTTGGGACCTTGCACCAATGGGTACACGCCGATGAAACGTTGATGTCTCCCGGGATGTTATGGCCAAAGCGTATTCGTTATGCTTTGGACTCTTACAATACCAAATACGCTTGGGATGATTTGGATTGGTTTGAACTATGGTCAGACCCATATTTGCCTACCATTGAGCAATGCCTCCCAGACATTCCGGGTGCGGTTATCCGCTTTGGGAAGCTGGCTAGTTTAGTGGAGGGAGGTGGTAAGAGACGTATTATTGCTATTGGTAACTATGTTAATCAAAGGCTGTTAAAACCGTATCATGATTGGGCGATGAAGGTGCTCAAACGCCTAACCAGTGATGGTACGTATAATCAAACGGCTCCTTTGGCTAACCTGGTTAACTGTATGGAAACATACAGTTTTGACCTAAAGTCAGCCACAGACCGGTGGCCATTGACATTAATTTATACAAGTCAAGGTCCGACACTTGCAAGTGCTGTTGTGCAAGGTACACTTGGTTTTAATACCTTTGACGTTCCTTTCGTAAGGAAGAGGACTGCGGTGTGCTTTGTCACAGGACAACCTCTCGGTTACTACTCCTCATGGCCTCTATTCGCACTATCCCATCATTGGGTAGTGTGGATTGGATGGCGGCTGATCGGGTTTATCCCGGTCGGTCCCCCTTTAGGGCGTACGCGGTTCTCGGTGATGATGTTGTCATCGGGGATCGTAAGGTCGCTCAGGCGTATGCTGCTATTCTATCAGATCTGGGGGTTACAATTTCTTATCCAAAATCCCTGGTTTCTGATAGTGGTAGAATTCGCAAAGAGGTTTTTGGTCAGAGCGGTAGACCTTTCTCCAATATCTATCCGTTCACTTTTGTGCTGTAAAACTACTATGGGTCTTATCCTCCTACGTGACAAATATGGGAAAAAATCTTTTCCACGTTTGGCACGCATTGGAGGTGCTGGATACCGTACTTTGGGTTCTATCCACCATAAGCGCTCCCATTTCTTAGAGCGCTTGTGGCGAGCCTGGGCTAAACCTGTCCGTGAAAGTGGACTTCCCTTAGAGTTTTGGATTGGAAGGGGCCTCAATCCGTATCTCTATGGGCTATTAGTTAACTTCCTCAGAGAGAAGATGAAACCGAAGGATTCCGCCGGATGAACTTACCTTTGATGGTGAGATCGAGATACTCGAACGTACAATGATTCGTAATTGGGTCATTGCATGGTTGAAGTATCTCGGTTGGTATCACACGGTTGCCTTATCGCAGTTCCCTCGATTATCGGATTTCTTCGAAGGACCTGTGATTAATACTTCTTGGAAGGTTTCCAAAGTGAATCATGATCTGGTTCGCTTTGGGCTTCTTTGGAAGTGTTATGACATGGTGTCTGTAAGAGGGCTTTCTTGGAGACCTAATATATTGGAATCTGGCCTTTGATCGATGGATCTTGGGAGGTTATTCTGGTCGCGATTTTATGATGGCTCCGGTGGAATTGAAGACTCCGCCAGATGTATGAAGTATTGGACTATAAGAATAGGCGAAGAATTATATATATATATAATACGCGAATCTTATTTATACATTAATAGTCTAGTATACGAGTACTAGTTCAGAATACGAGTCCTAGTTCGAGTACGACTTTCGGTTTATAGATGCGAAATTCCGTAAATCCATCTTTGAACCAGTTAGCTGACCCGCTGCGTGCTGAATGTCAAGTGAGATGAGCTTTCCCAAGCATGTTGAGGAAAGAGATGTGGAACACGTAGCAAGTATGTCATAACCGCCTTTCCAGTGCCCAATCTTTCTCTGCTGAATCGATTGTTGTTACACGTGTCACGGGGTAAGATACAACCCCTCGCTCCATGTTGGGTGTGAAGCCTCTGTCCGAGAAGATATGTTTGCGCGCACCGATCTACTGCCCGATTTCTGAATGATGTATCTATTGGAGAATGGCTATTGGCGCAGTAAAGCCCAATCCTTCCTTGGTAGTTCCACGGATCCGAACGAAGTGGCTCCCTGATCTGGAATTACTTAATTTCGTCAGGGCGGTGGATGAGGTAGGTTAAAGCAAGCCAGGCATGAGATCTGAACCCAAACCTTTACATAGGTGAATTAGGCCCTGGCTCGAGCTCGATGCGATGATCGACTTCCCTCCTTGGAGTATCGGTTTGGGACGGAGGGTGGTCGTAGATCAGATCGAATGATCTTTAGTGCTCTCGCCTTACTCAGTAGGCCCGGTAATAGCTATCAGTCTTTCTCTGCCCTGCCTTATCTTCTTTCACTCGATCTACACTACCTCCATGTATTGATATTGGGTCGGCATGGGAATCCGCTATCGAATGGCTTTCACTCATAGCTGTAGGAGAAGTGCCCGGCTGTTCTCCTCCGTTCCTTGGGACAAGTCTTTCTACGGGATGTTCCTTTCCTCGATCTTTTTTTTGCGCTTCTCTTTTCTCTTATTTCTCCTTTTTTACATGCCACTTACAGGGAAATGCTATTTGCTAGTTTTTCCAGAGGAAGGGGAACGATCGGCCGATCGATACCGTATGGAAACAGGAACAAGAGAAGAACGAAGCCCTACATCGGTGTCTGCCGGGGTATTTAGAATGTGGTATTGCTTCACGCGGTCTCAGTCTCAGTAGGATTTGGAAAACCTTGCTCCGATATGAGTTGAGAAGTATCCGGGGAAGTCCCCCATAATATAAAGCTAGTCCCGTTCCACTCTTCTCTCAATGTCAGTGCTTGGAGATCGGGTACAGCGAGATCACTTTTCAGCTTGTTAGTCTGCTATGCAAGGAGGAGAGAAGCTCTCTTTCTTCCTCGGGAATCCGGTATGTGATAAATTTGTATTCAAGGTCTCACAAGCTCTAAATAAACAGCGATAAAAGGAATCCTCATATCGGCAGTCCTTATCTTTTTTGTTCCCTATTTCTGTTTCGCATTCGGATTCAAATCCTTATACTTATATACGTATTAATTATGAATCACCAACTTAAACTTATCTGCTTGAAAATACCATAAGGAGCCATCTTTTCAGGTTTCAAATACCATCTTCTTTATTTATTGATTTAAAGGATGAATCACCAGGTTGAATTGATCATTTTTTTGATATATTTTTTATAGTTTACTCGTTAGCGCTAGCAAGCAAGCCGAGCCAACCAAGCTTATTTATGGAGAAGCAAAGCCACTTTCTTCAACTTCAGGTGGCCTGGCCTTTCATTGATTTCTCAATGTTTCATTGATAGGGGTAAAAACCTGATCGATTCATGGGATCCGTACCTCCATCTGTGTCTGCCTGTTAATGAATAGCTAACCACATCCCGCGTATATACGTAATTTACTGTATATAAGGAACCTATCTATCGCCTCCGCTTGTTGTTGCCTTCTATCGGCTTTATCTTGATCCGCTGGACTGGACCCATACCTATTCTTCGGAGTTGAATGTCAGGTCAAGCACTTGAATCTGAAAGAATCCTTTCCTTTCCTTGTGCCTTTAAATTGGATGCCTATTCCTCTTTATCTCGAAATCATAACCTATTACCGAAAAACGATCTCAAAACGTTTCATTTACAAATAGCTAGAAATATGGACCTAAACCTATGGGTTGCTTATCTGGACCTATTCTATTTATCGGGATTGAATGTCTTCTGTCTGTAAATGAAACATCCGCTTGGGGACGTGCCTGCCTCTCATGGTTAGTGCCCCACCTTCTTCTCCACCATCAATCAGTGGGCGCAATCAATGAAATAAGCTTCCTTTTCATCCATGTATGGAATTGGATCCCGATTTTGTCGTATATGAATTCGATGGTGATTATAGACAGACAAACAGAGGGGGTACACCTCCGGGTAAACCTTCCCTGTTGGGCCACACATTCTATGAGAATATATCCTTCCCCCAGAATACACCTTCCTATCCCTCCTGCTGAAGAAATATCATATCTGCTTCTCTGGCTCGGTCTGCCATAACCACCTTCTATCAGGTGCCGCAACCTCGGGGTGCAGGGGAATGGTTCTCTCTCGCCTGCCCTAACGGGTTGCTTAACTTAACACGGCGGCGGATAAATGCGTTATTTAAACACTACTCTTCCGATCCAAGTAACGGCTAAATGGCATTCTAACTGGGCCACATTACTGCTTCTAACAATGTGGATAAAGCTTTGCCTGCTTCCGGCTTAAGGAGTACCCCTGACCTGGAGAAAAGGCCAGCTTTCGGCGGAGCCCAGACATGGATTTATCAATGCTTTAAAAGCCAACCACCACCCTTATAAAGCCCACCCAACCCCGGGCCTACGCCATAGTCAAGACTCTCAATCTGCCTTTCCCGGTTGGGATGGTGGGTTAGGATTGATGATCATACATTGGATGAAAGCTAATCCCACCCTGCCGCTCGGCTCCATGACAAACAGATGGTTTTGAACTGCGGTTATTATTATTTAAGATGGGAAAAGGCTTTTGAAAGAATCCTCGCGGTATCATATGACCCTGCGTGAATCCCCCTATTCGTATATCCTCTCGCTACCAATTATTTTCTAGTAAAGGGGAGAGGGAGTGGAATAACCGAGCTAATATTGGAAGCTAATCGATGCATTCTGGTTTCTAGGTGAAACCCACCCTATCCAGCTTCTTTCGGATCCAGATCAGAAATGCGAGCGGGCTTAACGAAACTGCTGAGATCCGCGCGAGATCATTGAATACACTTCTTTGACCCCTACTATTTATTATATTATATTAAATATCGGGCTTTATTATTAAAAGAAAGCCTGCCTTATCCATAGAAAAGCATTGATTTATCAATTCAACACTAAGAAAAAGATCTCCGATACCCCCACCCTGGGTTGGGTGGGAATAAGAAGTTGGTCTTATTCAATTATTAAGAACGGTTTCTGCTGTTTCCGTTGAGATGAAGTGGTTAATACGGGGGGTGGGTGGGGCAAAAGTGGGGGCGACTCGACCCAATCATTAGTGAAGCTGAGCGGCTCGTACATGGCCAATTCCTTTTTGCCACATCCTTCTAGATTGGGCGAGAAGGGGTAGGTGCTTGCGCACCTTCCTTGAATTGGTAATACGTCATAATAGTGTACACTGAAGGCACGCTAAGAAGGAATGAAGTCCGATCCAGAGTGGAGAGTTCTGGATCCCGAAAAGAAGTGATTCCGGTGGTTAAACAGAAAGAAGAGTCACTAGTTTCTGAGTGAGGAAATGAATAGCCGTCCGCATAGAAAATAGATTAGATAGGTGGGCCGCTGGGTCTTGGTTCGATAAGGATCGACATGCAGTTCAGAATAAAGCACCCGACCTATGAGAGAAATTCAAGGTGGGGGAGGCAAGAGCAAGAGATATCGGTAGCGCAATGAACGGCCAGCACAACCAGAGGAGCATGAAACCAGTCAATCTATGCATGCGAATCAACAGAATCGTTTCAGGTTGCTATTTCCTAGACATCGTGGTTAGTTAATCGGTCAATCCATGAAATGAGTGGGCGAAAGCCGCGGAGAAGAAGATGTGCCCTGTTCTTTCTATGCCAAGTACCATCTATCCGCCGCATCCGCATCTAAGAGTTGGAAGCATCTATCTCTACACGGGCCAATCGAGAAGCGTTCTATCAGTTGTATCCCAATGCATATCAAGTCGTATGCATGCGGCAATCAATGCCCCTACATTTATTACAACACTATTTCCCTCTCTAGTAGCCTTATCTCTCAACTGGGAAGGGGGAATCCTGTAGGCGGCTACACCCCCCCCCGTCTTTTCACTCCGAACAAAGAAGGCGTCTACTGTCTACTAAGGGGTTGGGTGGGAATAAAATCGCTTGTCCATTTCCCTGGGTGTATGCGTTTCAGCTGAAGGTTTAGATCCAATCTTAAGTTGAATGGGTAGGCGTCATCAATCAGTTGCAGTTCGATCCCAGGCACGCGCTCACTAGTGGAAAAAGAATAGAGATGCCTCCGCTGGGTAGACTCCTCAATTATCTCTTTTTTATAATCAAAGTTCTACCGGCGGAGGCGCATATTCAGTTTATCCGCCGCTGGGGACTTCAAGAATTTCCGAATTTCAGGGGTGCTGGGAGGATTGGGTTCTTCTTTAAAGATCAGGCGGGAAGATGAGGTGCGCGAATTGAGAGGAATGGGCAATTGAATCAAAGACGAGGTTTTCCGACTGAAATCACTATCTGAAACAAGGTGTTTTATCCTTGATGCAGTATCCGAAGTATATGGAAGGAAGTTTTTCATTTATTTCTTTATTTTAGGGAGGAAAGGCAGTAAATAGAAGAAAGGAGGGGAGGGACCCAGAGAAACACTGACCCATTCCCGACCGAAGGGAGGGGCCGTATAAAACTCACATGAAAACTCCGGGGTTCTTATTCCCCCGGAGGGGTTGATTTGCAAGGTTCAAAAGCGGGATTGATTATCTCGAGCCAACCTCCTCCCCCTTTTGTTTATCACGGATCTCTCTTTTATAGTCAAGAGCCGACGCAGACAGAGGGCATGGTGGGAGCAAAGGACGGGAAAGCATCTTTACTGGGGAAACCATACGTGCGATTAATGGGAGGGGGTAGTCCCACACATACGGCTAGGGGAGCTTCTCGACTCGCATTTACACGTCCAGGTCATAATCTTGAGTGTAAGAGCTCAGGAGCTCTTTGGTTGAAGTCGGCTCCCGGTCAATCAACCATACTGGCTAAGTATTACTAACCTACGAGCTATTTCCTCGATTCTAGGTTTTATCAGTCCCAGTAATAAGCTCCCATTCCAACAAATCTCTTCTGTGGTTCCGCTTTCTCGTTAGCGATTCCAACTGAGATTGTTTGAATTAGGGCTCATTTAGCGATTCGGTCTCCTCTCCTTCGGACCCTCTATTCGTTCTGATCACGAATCTCTGGTTTACAAGCCGATCGATCTCCGGAATCAAGTTCTCGTCTAGCAGCCCCTCCGTTCGTTGCCCAGTCCCTAAATACGCTACCAGGGCATTGTGATAATGTATTCACTATGAAACCTCATTCCCGTCTCTTCTCCCGATCCTCGTCCCGGCTCTTCCCAGCATTTTCTGGATCTCCGGATGGTTCTCCATAGCCCATTCCGCTCGCTTTCGGGATGAAAATGAAAGTAAAGTATAGTAATGGGTCATTGATTCGCCTCTCCACCTGTTTATACTTCTTTGCATCGTTCTGATCCTTCACTTTAAAATGAACGCCTGATCTGTTGAAAGAACGGAATGAAACCTCCCATTCCATGGCCGGTGAAAGTCCTAGACAGAAGAGAAGGCGTTACGGAAAGGCTTTAAGAGGGATACACCTCTGTCGTCGACCAGAGAGAGTTTGCGGAGAAAGGAAGCCTAGAGGAATAAGGAATAGAAAGAAGAAAGGGGCAGATCCTACTGCTGCGTGGGGTAGACCTTACAGCTAGGGTTTTGAATCCGCTTCCGAGATTGGGAGTTTTAACCCCCGGGCTAAAGCTCCTTTGATTGCCATAAAGATATTGCTCCCAGAAGCTTGAGATAGAGGTTTCTAACTTGCGTTCAGAAAACGCTTAATATTGCGGGCGTTTTCCAACCCCTCCACTGGGTAGGTTGGGCATGCTCATCTAAGCAACCAATCCTTCTCATGCGGCAGGCATTAGAGTACTCATTTCTTTGGTTCAACGATTCTGCCCGCTCGTCTAAATTCTGGTGCGTAGGGGGGCTCCAATATAGAGCATTTCCAGATGCAAATCTAGCTTTTCCCGACCCGGCGAGGGTGGGCTCCCATAAGTGAAGGCCCGGGTGGGTTGGGAATAAGAAGTTCCCACCCGGCGGGTGATTCACATTTGTTTGAAGGGCGAGTGATCGGTCGAGTCCTCGAGTCATCTGCGGCACACCTCTCTATTATATACGGTCGAGTCGAGTCCTTTTAAGATCGAGTCGCTTTATATATGTATTAATGAACTCCTCCTTAAGGTCGAATGAATGTGTAACTATAGCTATCTCCGTCCTATCTCCTAACAAGGTCGAGCCGGTCGAGAAGAGAGAGTTTTTTCTGTTGGTTGTAGAGGCCCTCGGCGCAGCAATCCATTCCTTCCGTTTTTTTAGCCCTTTGCCCTTTCAAATCTGGAGCAGGGAGAGATCTCTCTTCGAGCAAGCTCCTCTCCGTCTATTCTTATTACATATGTTATAACGCTTGTCGAGCTGATCGAGCTATCGAATTTCTGCAGCACACCTTAAAAGCCAGGTCGAGGCGATCGAGTCGGTCGAGTTGAAGCCCTTCCCTCTGGCCTCCTAGTGAATGATTGAATTAGGGGGGAAGGGATAGAGAAAGGCAAGGGTGGGCGACGCCTGGTCAATGGAAGAGGTGGGGGGTGGGTCTATACCTCTTAACTCCCGCCCACAGACCCATCCCGAAGAAAGGAATTCTCAGTTGTTATAGCCAGCTAATAGGTATGAGCATTCATTAAGGGCAGGGGGTTGGAACTCTTAACTCTCGCCATTGGGAAACCTTAACCCTCGTCATTGGCCGTTCCTCCGATCTCCTTTTTCCAGAGAATGAGGGAGGGAAGGGATAGAGAACTTCCTGGGCAAGACTCACCCCGGGCCCGGAGAGGCAGATAGGGACTTCTTCCCGCCCGAGACTCGCCGAGACATTTCAGGGAAGATCTAGGAAGCAGAGGCTGGCTCTCTTCCTCCTACGGAAGTTGGTGAATAAGTCCAGAGGAGTACTCAGTACTCCTCTCATCTGCTGAGGGGTTGGTGGATGGATGTGTGCCTCTACATCCGTTACTTCCCACTCTCACCTCTTACTCTGGGTCTCCCCCGATTAAGGAGAGACTCCAACTCCTATTCCGCTCCCTCCGTATCGAATGGTGACTCAAACGAATCCCTTTCAAGCAGAACTCCTATTCCTTCCAATGTCTCTCCGGTGGGAACTCATAGGCATCATTCAACGTCCCATCGTTATCCCTATTTGTCTCCATCAGTTCCAATCGAACCTCCGAACTATCCGTTTAATCCATTCCCTGGTGAGCTAACAGCAAGTGATCTTCTTCTCGTTCTTGTGCTAGCCAGCTGAGCTAAAGCTTTCCATCTCAAGGCTCTAGTTCTGCTATTCAATCCATTGCTTGGCCATCTACTCGAATCAATAACCATCCCTCGAACGGTACAACTTGAACCTCTAAGCATTCTATTTCCAGTCCCAGTGCTGGGAACCAATGCTTCTAATGAGCTGCCTAAACCCCGGAAATTAGACCTTCGAAAGCGAGTAAACGTGTATAAAAATAGGAAAGCATTTGTTCCATCTCTACCAAGGAATGAAAGAACCGGCTGGATCCGACCAATAAGCAGCTCACTCAAACGAACGAATTAAGGCAGGCCGGCTCACAAGCTCCAGCTTCACCTTTTTCCCTTTCTCTCGTTTCCGCTGCTAAGCGGAACTACTAAGCTTTCTATTCCGATGCTTGGGATCAACCCCCATTGGGAGGAAGAAAGCCCAGGGACTATAGCAGTATCCAACAGGAAGAGAAGCCAAAGAAGGCAAACTCATCCCGTGCCATCATAAGGCAATTCTTTTGATTCTTCTCCTTGTCTTCCGACGTACAAGCAACCATTTCTAGCTGCATCGGGGCGGCCCCTTAGCTTGGTCCAAAAGCAGGAGAAAGAATCAAATGCTTGGGTTCAGATCCCTCGATTAGTGATGGATAATAATCTGGTTACGAAACCCCTGTGATGAAGGAAAGCTAACTAGCAAACTCTGCTTCTCCGTCCTTGAATCCAATGCAACCTTCGACCGACCTCTCCAGGTGACCCGACAAGGTAAGCAAGTGAACCTCCAGTGGCGGCATCTAAGCTCTAAAATTCCTCTATTCCACTCCCTTCTGAGCCCACATCTCCATGTCCTATCGATGCGGATCTCTCCCCTAGCGAGGAACCGGAACCAACTAATGGATCCATGGAACCTCTTAGCTCTTTTCCCCATATATTGCATCTCCAACGGAAGGTAAGAAGCTCCATCCGAGGGAAGATAAGCCATCTCCGAGACCATTCCTGCGAATGAACTAATCCCTTTCGAAACCTCTTATCGAGACCCCATCTCCTGCTAATTATTCATCTGGTGGCGAAGGGCTACTCCACCTGCTAAGCAGGAACTACCAAGCTTTCTATTCCCTTCCAGCAAGCAGCTGATAGCCATCAGTTGAGGCTCCATAAGGCAATTAATTGGGTCAATAGCCATCTGCTCCATCAAAAGAAAGAAGGAAAGGAAGCTGCCTAAGCCCTTCACTAAGACCTTTGAAAGGCGCCCTCTAAGCTATCTCTTGATATCGAATCCAGTGGAAGCGAACTCCCAGCCTCTTCTTATCTTTCTTCGTCTCCTGGCCCTGAAACAGGAATAGAAGCTCCAAACAAAGGCCAAGCTAAGCTCTCCTGCTCCTGTTCTCTGGATTCCTCTGCTCTTGATCGATCGAATGGAATGACCCCAACTGCTGCTATCGATGAAGTGATTTCTGTCCCTCGATCCGACGTTATTAGGTATAATAATAAGGACAGTGAGCCATCTCCTGCAATCTATGAACCTGGACCCGAACCATCTTATCTAATACCTTCGAACGAAGACCTTGGAAACCCATCCTTTCACCTCTAACGGCAAGGGAAGCCATATTCTTCCATTTGCCCCATAGCTCCACCTGCTAAGCGCATCCCAACCAACCTTCGATTCGATCCACCGGAACCAGTGGCAGCAGAAGAGCTCGGAAGCTAAGACCTTGATTTGTTTCCATTCGGGGTTCCAATGCACCGGGGAGTAAGCCAACCAACTACGAGATTTATCCCTCCAGGTTCTCCGATCTTCCTTCCGATTCAAGCTCCTCTCCTCTTTCTCTTGTTCCAGTCCTGGAAACCAATGCTTCCAGCATCAAGGCTCCAAACAATCATTCGTAGCTCTCTGCCCTCTATTCGTAAAAACCCCTGGCCTGGTTGGTGACAAAAGCAAAGAAGGAGAGTTGCCTTCTCCCTCAAACCTTCGAATGCTGCCTCAACCTGGTGAAGTAGTAACCCCTTAGGCGGATACCTAGCTATCTTCCCCCACAACTCCTGATTATGCATCTACTTCCCATCCGGCCCCAGGTACTGCAAATGACTCTCCAGGTGGCCACCCATCTTTCGAAGTTCCGAGCTCTCATTCTCTTCATTCTGATCCTGGTGATCCAACCTCCGAAGGGGAAGCAAACAAGCAAGCAAACACTGGAACTGGATCCGATGATCAACTAATAGGTAGGCTCCATCTCCCATAACTGCAATACCAGGATCAAGACCCAGGTGATCCAATACAAAGATTTCTCAGGTGCTACACAAGGCGATGCAATCAGGGGCCGAACCAAGCCTCTAAACGGAAGGGGGAGAGAAAGAAGGCTCGCGGATCTTTATCCCCTAGCCTGCGATCCAACAACCAATGAAAGCTGCTCTCTAGGAGGCCGATAAACCCCTTCGTTCTCCCTATTCAGGTCTACCTGCCCCAACTAGTGTATTCCAAACCCAGCCGGGTCGAAGGCGAGTAAAGTAAACCGTCTCTTTCAACACCGACTAGGCCCTCGTATTGAACTTACCATTAGGGGAATAACCCCAACCTGCTCTGCCATAGCTCGCTCTATCTGAATTAGCTGGCCCTGACGGAACGGAACTAGAAAGGAGTAGGCTTTAAAGCCGACTTCTTTCTCTCCTTCACGTTCGGCTAAAGTTGCTTTGAAGCCGTCTCTTGCTGCTGGGCCTGGGCCTAGCTGAACTCCACTCTCTACTATTGAATATGCTCGTTCTGCATTCCATATCTCTGATCCTCTCTCAATTCTCTTGAAGACCCTCACGTCCCTCTCTCCACTAAGCGTTACTCTCCTGAGTCTAATGGTCCCTGCGGCTGCTGAACCTTCGCTAAAGTTGCTTTTCCTCCGCTTGCTGGGCCCTAATTTTAATTAAAGTATAGTTAGTCAGTGTAGCCGTAGTGCGAGCGTAGCTAAACTACGGCTTGACTTGACGTTTCCTACTTCTCATTCCGTCAGTTAAGCCGTAGTGTGGCTACGCGCTAACTACGGCTTAACTTGACGTTTCCCACTTCTCGTTAGTTCCGTTCCTTACTGTGCCATATCTTGCCTCGGTTGAAACTCGATAGACTGATGAAACGAGCTTTCTCGCTCCTTATCGTTTTGTCAAGTGGCTCTCTTTCTAGTTGGGATTAAGTTCCCTAGCCGAAGTACACTACACCTATATAGAAGTCGCTCGACCAACCTGTTTTTATGATACGATATAGTAGGTATCAATCCAGAGAGAGAGATTGATGTATCCGAGTTTCACTAACTAGCAGACAAACAGATGGAACTAGAACTGGAGCAGGAACAGGCAATGTCAATTGTTGTTATAGCTGTTGTTCGCTTCGCTTGGCTGACGCTCGTCTTTCTCTTTCTGCACAGCCGGCTTTTGAGATGATAGAGAGAGTTTAGTTCCGTCAAGAGGGGCCGGTCGAGCGAGCAAGTGGAGGCTCAGCTAACAAATAACAACCTGACGCCCTTAATGCCCAGCTAACAGAGGCACTGACTTTCTCTCTTGATTCGACTTTGGTACCGTAAAGTTAGGTTCTGTAAGGCTGGCTCGACTAAAAGGAAATAGGGAAGCCACTTAAGCCGAATGTTCAGGAGATTTAGTTGAATAAGTCGATCTCGCAACGGAAACAAAGGAACCAGCAACCGACAACCGAAGCGAGGATGTGCAACAGAGGATCTCTAACCAAGGCTTTCTTCCAATGCTTCTGACCAGGGCTACCCATCTCTTTCTAGGTTCTCTGATCGGGCTCCAGTTCCTCATCTGTAGAAGGAGCTAAGGAACTTGACGTAAGTAACAGGAACGAGGTTAAGGAGCGAAAGGAGAAGAGATAAGCCACTAGCAAACTAAACGGAGCAACTGACGGTTATAGAAGTAGTAAACAGGCTTCAAAGCAAGAGAGGAAGCCTAAATCTGCTGGGCCGTACCGTAAAGTTGAGGTCCGGACAAGGCTGCCTCAACCAAAGGCAGAGGAAGATACGGCTTCAAGTGAAGGAGCCAAGTAAGCATCCGCGCTCGTTGAATCAGTGGATCTAGTTGAAGCAGCTAGGAGGGCTGATTCTGTTGATTCTGAATCTCCTTAGCAAGAAGCAAGTAAGCTACGAGTGACAGCTTGCCGAAAGCGTACCTAATCCTCTGGTATAGCCAAGTGGTGGTCAGTAAGCCCTGTAAGTAAGACCCATATTTGGTATTTCGCTAACCCCTACCAACGGCTTCAAAGCCTACTTATTGATCTCCAGCAAGAAAACGTATGCGCGTTACTAACCAAGCGCGAGGCCATCTATGATAAAGAGAAAAAGAGCTAGTTGTAAGAGCAACCATTAGTAATCGGAGATACACCTTCGGGTTACTTTCCGAATCTTGAATGCGTGCTCTTCAAAGTCCACGTTCTGCTGGTTGAGCAGCTCCTCCCTTCTCCTATGGTCTCGAAAGCTTTTTCGGATGACAGCTAACTACCTGATTGAACGAAGCAATTGCTTCCCTCGCCCTTAAGCTGAAAGCGGACCACTCACTTATCACTTAGAGCTTGGGCTGTTAGCTACCTTAAAACCTGTATTCTTGCCCGTCTGCCTTCCCTCCCCGATTGAATAGAGTCTCGCCTCTAACTGATCCTTCCTTGATTGATCGATCTACCCCGCTTGTTCCCCTTCTCTTTCTTTCACTATTGTCCCCGGCTTTGGTTGCTTGGCCTCCGTATGCTCCGTATCTAAAGTAGCGCTCTACTTATAGATGCCAACCTAGCGCACTGCACCACAGAGGATTATAACAGTTGCTTCAAAAGAAAAGTAAAAGCCAAGGGGCCCCACTCATAAGCTGCTGACTTGCTTCTTCCTTCAGCAGCAGCCTTCGGTCGACTGAAGCAGCAGCCTCTCCCGGTGGTCGAGCTCAATCTGAAGCAGCAGCCTTCGTCGCCTCTCTTGGATCTCCTTCACCCAGGACTAATAGAGATGCGCACGCTAAAAAAAAAAGCAATAGGGTTACGACTCTGTGCACATTGATCGGGGCTTTATGGGTGCTTTGACTAAACTAGCTATTCTACCCTTGCAGCAAGCTTGTCCTCAAGGTTGACAACCGCTCCATATGGTCTAGTGAGCCAGCCTGATCCCCGACTCCTGAATATTCTTCAGAAGCCGCAGCCTTAGGTCGAGTGGCTTCGCACCTCTTCAGCAGCAGCCTTCGTTACAGAACTCAGCTACTTCGATACATGAGCTTTCCTTGGTTAGGCTGACCTTGTTCATCAGAACGTAGGATGGAGAGTCTGAACATCCCCTATCGGCTTAGTACCAGGGAGAAGGATCCCATTTGGCTGATAGGTACAGGTCTCCCTCTGCTATGAGTTAGGCTGCTCTTCAAGAGAAGCGTAAGCGATGATCTGAAGAAGCAAAAGAATCAACATAAGCTGATGAAACAAGATCGACTTATTCAACTACAGCCTTCCTTGCTTCGGTTACTGATTCAACTCGCTTTCTTGCATCTCCTGAACCTGTAAACTCGGTAAAGTGTCGCTCCTGAACTGCGCTAGTTGACTACACGGAACTAGCAAACGTAGGAGCAAACGTAGGCCCAGCCACAATAGACTGCTTTTAAGCCTACTGATTAAAGCTAGTATCTTCAGAAGAAAGAACTGAATTGCTGCAGACTCAACTAACGAAACGGAATCAACAGAAGAAACTTCTGCCATAATGGCTGATTCAACTGCACCTCCAGCAGGAAAACGGCAGCGCTAACGAACAAGCAACTCGGCAACAAGACAAGGAGCGATTGTGAGGTTGCTGCTTCAAAGAACAATCATTTGGTTTGGTTCATTCTTTGACTGCTCTGCTCCCGAAAGAGAAAATAGAGAGACTTGGCCCAAGCGGAGCGATGGGAAGGACCTACACTGACGAAACTGACTACACTACACTAGAACAGGCAGCTGCTTCAGAAAAGCTTCAGGTGAAGTTGCACCTTGTCATGAAACCCCGTAAAATTGATTAAAACCCTTTTTCCTTTCATAGAGCTGGTGGCAAACTGGAAAAGTTCATGAAACCCCGTGTTTTTGGCTTAAACAGGTTTTCTGCCCGGTATCGAATCTTCACAATTCAAGAAACCCCGTATTTTTGGCTTAAAAAGGAGAATTCTGCACAAGAGGAAGGAGGGAGCTACTTTTTATGTGATCAACTAGTATAAAAGTGGTTGTCGAAAAAAGAGAGAAACTTGACGACTGGAAATCCGGCTTTCAACAAAGAACAGAGGAACGGCAAACCTTATCCAATCAAAGAGACAAGAAACGCCAACTCGGCACAACAAAACACAACAAGCCGGCCGGCCCCGCAGGGCACCAGGCCGCACAGCCCGGCTACGGAAACAAGACAACACGACGCGGCCCCACCGAATCGGCTAGCGGGGAGCAAGTTAGGCAAGGGAGAAAGTATACGCTTGTGAGTTGACGGAACGGAACTGGTCCAAGCCAATCGGAGGTGACGGAAGCCTACTTTCAGTATCACTTCCAGTAGTACTTTATCAGATCATGGGCATTGAAGAGGGTTTCGAAGATCAGGAAAAAGGAAGGCCCTTTCTTGGATCAGCTAAGAAGGGCCAGTTTTCGCATCCGGTGAACCACTTAGGGAGAAACCTTCAATCCACATGGGAAGCATCGGGATAAAGAATTAAGGAATTTAAGCTCGATTAAGCACAGACGGCTCCTTGCTTTGAAAGGATACCTCACTTTAAGGATTGTGCGGGAACTTGGATACCATAAGCAGCCGGGAACTAGAAGTAGAAAACTGATATAGGTCCAGTGAGCAGTGAGCCCACCCCTTCTTTTTTCTACAGAAAGGAAGCTAGGCTAGCAGGGGTTTGAACTCAATCGTCCGAGACAGAACCCGTAGTGGAGTCTCGTCGTAGTGCTTTCATCAGGCCCGGCCCGAGCTCAATCCCCCACTGCCCCAGGCTGATCCAATCCATCGATTGAGAGCTCTGAACAACCTGCATCTCCCAGGCAACCAGTACAGTACCATTCCCCCCTTACGATCTGGACCATGCAGGGAATCCCCCGCTTGACTAATAGCCTCTGCCTATTGTCTTATTTTCTACTGATTGCTTGTATCAAGCAGGACGTCCACATGAGAGTTGTACCAAGCAAGTGTTCTCCCTTCACTATCGGACCTGCTTCTTACTTATTTGTTAGCGCCTACGGGCGGAATCAAAGAAAAAATGAATACATTGGGCTTTCGCCACCTGAAAATGCCCGACGGTCATTCAAGATTATCTGCATTTTAGTAAGTGTATGCAAGAGACGCAGTCTTAGTATTAGGAATAGCGAGTTCTCCCTCGTATCCGCAGAAGTTAATGCAACTGAACCCTTCGCTACTCCTTTTTGTGTGACTGACCAACCTAGTGAATCTCGAATTTCATATTGAAAAAGGAGGAGGCACATCAAGGCAGAAGTCGAATCAAGCAAAGATCCTCTGACATTAGCTAGTAGCTGCTTTCCTGGGACTTGCACTTGCTTCTTTTAGAGAAGGCTTGGCTCTATTTATGCTATTTCCATCCACTTGACTGTTCTTCGCGAGTATCTTTCGTCTCTTCCTGGGAATCCAATGGTTACGCTGGAAGAAGGACTAACAGTTATAACCGAGAAAGTGCTTATGTCGACACTAGCAAGTGACTCACCAACTCGGAAGTAAGAAAGAGGAAAGACAGGGGTATGACAACCAATCTACCCGCCTATTAGCTATTCTAGCCAAGGCCAATTTCATGTGTTAAGCATATAGACATCAGATCGTTTTTGGAAGAGTGCCCGAGGACGAATAGAACTTAGATTCAAAAGAGCGCGAAGAAAGAGCTTTCGCAAATGATTGCACTTCTGCTATCCGGATAGCTATTCAAAGCATCGAGAAAAACAAAGATAATGTTAACTGTTTCATAAAAGCAAGGGGATTCGCTAAGCAGCTAAGCAAAAATCCTTTACCCTGAAATCGTAGATCTACGAAATGAGCGTAGTGTTGAACTCTTTCGCACCCCTTCCGAAATCAATCAAGGATTGCCATCGAAAGCTGTCGTTACGCCGAATTCTTCAATAAAAGTAGCCGTCGTAAGGCCTCCAGAAGGGGGCGTTGCGTATCCGGAAGAGTCAGACTTCGTTTCAAGCAGCAATCTTTGAAAGGAAAGATACTTGTTGTCGATTCAATGTGGGATAGTCCCTACAGGTTTTTTGATAGGAGTTAACCCATGTCCAAAGTTTTGATTACAGGTCTAGTTCAGTTCAACTCATAGCCCCCAATCCCACTGGTGACGATATTGTCATTGGGGATCAGAAAGTTGCTCTGCCTTACAAAGAGTGGTTAGCTGATCTGGGAGTCAGTGTCTCGATGCCGAAGTCACTGGTCAATGAGTAGGCAAAATCATCTGGGGAAGGAAGCGAGGTGGAGTGAAGCACGGTCGGCAACAGCTAATTGGCTCAGGCGATTCTTGTTGTCGGGCGTAGGGTAGGACCCTCTTTCGAGTTTCAGAGGTGAATCCTCATATGATATGAAGGACTCCCATCCCCGGGAAAGTCCCCAACAGCAACTGGATCAATCTTTGTTGGCTGGCTTGCTTTGTCCGCTATCCTTCATCCCATCCGTCTTGTCCAGGCTGGTAAGGAGAGAAAGGGGTGCCTGGGGGAGATGAAGTAGAATCAATTGAAGTGGATGTTTCAGGAGTTCATTCAAGCGTAGGGGTAGGGCTTCATTCAAGCGTACGGACTTTATTCGACTTTAGTTTAGTGAGTGGATTCTGTTGTGGATGAATGCGCTTAAGCAATAATAGTGGTAGGACTTAGCCGCGCTCTGTTCTTGATCGGTCGAATCGATCGCCATGTTTCTGAGATTCTTCTAAATGCCCTTTCTCTTTCGTTAATGGTTACGATGTCAATCGGGTACCCCATTCATCTATCTTCTTTGAAATGGAATTTCCCGTTCTCCTGCTTCAGTTACAGCTTCTCCCGCTCCTGGAATTCCTTAAAGTTTATTAATGCGATTGACTTGCCCTCTTATAAATCATAAATTGTCGGATATTTTTGCTTGTAATGCTCTGTGGTGGAACAAAGGAGTGCGCGAAGGTACAATCCTAAAAAGTGAGATTGGTTATAGGGATATCTTTTCCTCTGTTTTGCATATCAACGACAGCTCTGACCTTCCTGATCCTGTAACTGGTTTCTCCCCTGGTCTATGATTGCTCTCCTTAAGACCCGACCGGAAGGTTCGTTCGAGAGGCCCGGTACGGTCCGCTTGGGGCCCTTCCGCAATAAATAGAAGATATAAGAAAGAGAGAGTGGCAGACTGAAGGAACTGTTAGAGTGAGCCTGAAAGAAGGTAGAGGATAATCTCCCAACTTCAAGCCAGGAAGCATTTTAGCAAAAACATTCCCCTCATTCAAAGAAAAGAAAGATGAAAGTTGAATAATAGCTGCCGGCTCCCTTTAACACCAACGGTAGATAGGAACCGAACTCAAAGGCTTGCATGTTAAAGATAGAACCAACGGTGGCAGAAGAGATTTGTGCAGGAGCTGGCGGAGAGCGGAAGATTCGAATCTCGATCCGGGGAGACGTTTCAACGTTAGCTCCTGTAAGCCTGAGCAAACAAAGGTTGTAGTAGGGGCTTCCGCGACACTTTGATTAGTTCAATTAACCCAGCCTCAAGGACAGAAAGGGAGGGTAGGGTTTTTCCTTGATGAACCGAAGGAGGCCTAAGCATTTTGAAAACCCATATCATTCATTGGTAAGCGTAATTGGTTGGCCCTGCCAACTATATGCAGGTCTCTCGAGCCTTCCCTATTTCTCGATCGCTTCAATGCTTCATATTTATTCCACTCAAAGCCTGTATTCCTTTCAATTCAAGACCGGGGGTGCTATACGAAAAATTCGAAGGTAGAGTTGATCGACGAAAACAATTACTTGTTCTAAGTAGGAAGGTTTTCATATGCATGCATTTCATAGCCCCGGCGAAGCGAATCTAATGCTTAACGAGAAACATTGAAATTGAATTTCATTTAGAAATTGCAACAACAACTCTCGTTCGGTTACAAATCCGAGATTTAAACTGAGGAGATCATAGCAGACGAGACCCGACTCCTGGTTTCTCTCCTTCGTCTGGTAGTTCTATGTTCCGTATCCAATAGTCCACCCAGCTACTATCATCGAGGGAGGGATGCAAGGCTTCGTTCGAATAGGAACGTTTAATGATCCACGCCTTCTGATTCCAGTGGAATAGTTGTTGCCTTGTTGAATAGCTGGTTTTCCTGATCAAACTAGAGGTTACCAAGCTCTAAAAAGGCCGAGGTCTATCGGAAGTCAAATCAAAGAGGCCACTAACTTAAGCTTATTTCCCTTCACTAATGCCTCTGACTTCATATAACCCCATTGAAGCTCTAGTTCTTCTCATTAGAACACGCGCCTGCCCAAATAGCGTAATCGCGCTTCTTTGTCGGCACATTGACCGGAGCACTGTGTGCTACTGAAACGACTTATGCTTTTGCCCGGTCAACACCTAGCTCTGGGTCTGTAGACTCTGGAACTGAAACAGCAATCCGTGTCTCTGTCCCGCCGGTGATTATGCCAATCATTTGCATATGTTAGTATAGTAAAATACGTAATCATTGGGTCCACTATAACTATAAATCAAAGTCAAAGTAAGGTAGGCCTTAACATGATAGGTGATCCGCAACAAACTATGAAACTACGCCCGCGGACTCTAGATCCCGATCGCTATCCGCTGGATCTTCTAATGGATAAACTTTCACTTATGCTTGCTCCGGAACGGGCTGGGCTATAGTAGAACGGATGCCGGAATATTGGTTTACTGGGCCAATGACGCTCTTTCCTTAAACCCCCTTAATCCCCCTTAGACCCCCTCCCTTTGCCGGGAGGAATGCAAAGATGCCCCGTTCACTTGAATAGGAACTGGAAAGGCTTAAGATACGAATTAGAATAAGCATTCTATCCTTCGGACCCTTGCTTTGGGGGATATCACTGCCCGAGAAGATCATCTGCAATGACATTTGAATAATCCAAGGGCAACTACTGGCTCTAAGCCTATCTGCTGTTGAATAACCAACCGGTGCCAGTCTTTTCTGTTACAGTAAGAGCTGTTGAGTAAATAGAAGCTCTGGTCCTATCCGCTGCTGGTGGTGAAGTCAGTGAATCAGTCCCAAAGCTTTCTTCCTTCAAAGAAGAAGTTTTGTCATTACGAACTAAGACCGAAGGCAGGTGCAGTTAATAGAGCAATGTGCGGGTTGGGCTTTTTCAAGGATTGCAAGCTCCAAGCATAGCTTCTCGCATAGCTAGAATATGAGAATAGGGCCTTTGTTGCCACGCCAGCATATGCTAGGCAGGATTAGATTGAGCAGTATAAAGGTGACTTTCTTGGCACCGGGGATTGCCATTTACATTTAACTCCTTTTGGTAAGGCAAGGCAACCCTTTATTAGATTAGGACCGCTTCTTGCTCTAAAAATGAAGAAAGACTTGTTGGAAATCGCCGGGAAAACGCACTCGAAATCCTTAGGACGACCGGATTGGTTGAAGGTTACGTTCCGCACCAGTCATCTTAATGGCATTGACATGTGCTTCCTTATTCTAATCGGCTAGCGGGCACATAAACTATTAATCCCTTCCTTGCTTGCGCGTAGTTTGACTAGCACAGGGAATGCCTCTGTCATCCTAATTGAGTGAAGTTCCGTTGAGAGCCTTCGTTCCGTTCCCACACGGATTGAGAGTCAAGTCAAGGACTTCGGGGTGAGGTTCCCTTGCTTGAGGATTCTTCTTAGGGTTCGGTCTCATTTATCTTAATTTAAGTGGACTGAATGCAACAAAGCAGAATACGAAGAAAAGCGTCTGAGATGAACAGATAACCAGGGAGGAGAGATCCCCGATGGAAGGAAGTAGAGAACCGTGAAACATCAGCACCTGAGAGAGGGGCAGAGGCACAGACGAATGACCAAGCGTGGAACTAGTCCTAGCTTTGAGCCTGACTCCTAGGTTTGACCTGGGACATGGGACAAGGCTGTGCGTTCACAGGGGATGGATGTGGTTGATCCTTTGCCCTTCCCTTTTGGTTTGAACTTATCGACGACTCGGCTACCTTTTCCTCTTGTTGACTTTGCGCTTGTGGATGAGACTTGAACCTTCTCGTCTACTCCTCCCCCTTTGAGACGAAGCTCCGCCGGACCATAAAGCGAGCTCTCATAGCCTGATGAATGCGTGCTGTGAACAAACCTTCTCGATCAATCACTCTTCTCTATCATCTATCTTTCTTATTTAGTGAGAGTCGATGGATATGAAGTCTATGGCGCCAAGGAGTCTCACTCAGTTCCCAATACCGACTCTGAAAGGTAGTTGGAGCCGGGTCGAGTTCCATAGAAAACAACAAGAAAAGAGATCAGAGTTCGAAAGCTCGCGCTGATGATGTCTGCTGTCAGAATGGAATGGCGAAGGATTGGGTACTCAGAGGCCTGATGTACGACCCTTTTTGATACGACGTTATCACCGCTTTGTGGCATTCTACGAAAAGGTTGGTTCGCTGGTTGTACCATTCAAGCGCTTTGAGACTTGTTGACTTCTACGTTGTAGCTGGAGGGATAAAATAGCGTAACAGGCAGCAGGTGCCTCATTTCTTCAGCAGCAGGAGAGTCCGTTTATGGGCCACTCACACGAAACCTCCCGTTTTGGACTCGCGCGTGTAAACCCTCGCTTTGAACTCAGAAAGATGGGCGTAGACTCGAACTAATGTTCATGGACACGTAGGGGAAGCAAAGAAGGTATATAGCGCCAAACGAGGCTAAGAAGAAGATAGCATTAAGGAAGAGAGCAACTACGAGCGATGAAAGCTAAGAGCTTGCTCGAAGACAGCCCAACTAGGGGGGGATTTGACCTCTTTTTGTTGAATTGATTCAGGCGCTCAAAGGTAGACTCCAAAAGTAGCAAGATCGTGCCGAGAAAGTCGAAAAGCCACAGGCTCTCGTTCATCTTACCAGTCTACAAGAAAGAAGGCAATGAGCAGTGAGTGCCAGGTAGAGCAGCTTTATGGATAGGGGTAGTAAGGTACGAGAAGCGGTGGTATCGGGTTGAGCAGCCAAAGCTGTCATGCGAGCAGTGGTCCCGAGTAGTTCAGTTCAATCAGACCCGCAAGGGAAGAAGCGGGCGGTAAACAAACTTCAGCAAGATCTTGCTACTTTGGGATGAAGTAAGTGCAACAAGGGCCAGTCAACGAGAAAAAGGACCTTCACTCTCGTTCTCTGTCTTCGAGTCTTGGTTCAGTTCGTTCCTCTCTCGCCCTATCTTACTAATAATAAAGGAGTCGATCCTACATTCCGTGTAGCAATCAATGTCTGGGGACATAGACAACCGATTCGATAAACGTATGTATACCGTACGGGACAGAGCCAGGGACGAAAGGTCAGAAATTAGAGAACGGGTCAAGACTAGAACGCGCTATCCGGATTCCCCTACCTAGACACGCTCGCTCGCTTCTCGAGATACTTGATTGGAACAGAGGAAGATTTTTATATAAACCACTTCGCTGGAAGAACGGTTTGGTATAATCGCCAGGATTTCAATCAAGATGAAATCGGTTAGTTTGAATGCCTGAAAAAAGACTGTACAAGAGGTCATGTACAAGAAAAAAGAAAAGGTAGACTCAATGTCATAGAAAGATAATACATCGGAATCAGCACCGTCTTATTCGTTTGCAACAATAGGACTCAAAAGAATCATGAATCGGTAAATAGGCCACTGATCGGCATCCAAGACTGAGTGAGGGGCCGGCAAGCGCGTACCAAGCCATTCGAGGGGCAAGGAAATAAGCAAAGTTATGGTCGTGTGCTGGCAAAAAGAGTCTCATCAAAGCTTCCAGTGTCGAGTTGTCACAAGTAGGTTTTTTAGTCATAGCTAGACAGCCAAGATAGATGTCCTTCTCCTCGGTCAGACTCAGTATCCTTGGTTGGAAAAGGGATAAGGCTCACATTACTGCCACTTCACCAGAAGATCAAGGCCATGTCGAAACTGAAATACCAGAGGCACTTCCTCTTAGCCATTCACTAGAGTTCTTTCTTTTTAAAGAAAGGGGTGGTAGAGCAAGATTCGCCTTGTCCGGTCAAAAATAAGAAGGAGCGCAAAAACAAGATTCAACAAAACAAATCCGGAAAACAAAAAACGATAGTCTAAAGAAAGAAGAGGGGTCGTGCCCAGTCCCAAACAGTGCGTTCTTCAGTTCCGCCTTTCGGGAATCAGATGATGAGAGGACCAAGGCTAGATGATCGTGTCATTCTCTATACGCCTGAAAAACCGTCGTATTCTATCTCTTTCTTTTTGCCTTCGTCCAGTGGAAAGTGGAATTCACCTAGGTTTGCAAAACTTATGTTGCAGGTGAGTCACCACTTCAACAGGAGACCGAACATCTTTCGGCTGCTGAGGATCGCTTTGTGCCTGACTCCACTCACTACCTTTTAGCGTGAACGGATAAAGAAAGGCCATCAAAGAGCTCGGTACCAAACAGGCACAGCTAAGGAATCGTGCACTCAAAGGAACATGTCATCGAAGAATTTCCAACATTCATTCTCGAGCGGGGAGCGCCAAAGAAAGCCAGAGCATCTCTTCCCTTTCGCCTTGCCTCGAGGGCTTACGGGTCTGTGGGCACAGTTGAACAAGGCTCGTATTCAGATACTACACCTGAAGAAGAGGAAGTTGAGTACCGACTGGCCAGACCAAAAAGTCATCAATAAGAAGAGAAAGAACCATAGCCAGAAGAACAAAGGAACTGTACATTCAGTGTTGTGTAACAAACAAAAGACAGAGATATAGTCCTATCCAAGCTTGTCAG